TTTTCTTTTCAATTATAAGCGGTGGAATCGTCCATCACGGTATATACAAAATAATCGACTTGCACGTTCTATACGAAATGAAATGTCACAATATTTTTTTTATACATGTTTAAGTGATGGAAAACAAACAATATCTTTTACATATCCACCTAGTTTATTGATTTTTTCAAAAATGATAGAACGTAAAATTTCTTTGTACACGACAGAAAAATTTATCCATGAAGACCTATATAATTATTGGGTTTCTACCAATGAGCAAAAAAAGTACAACTTGAGTAATGAATTAATAAGTAGAATAAAAATTATAGAAAAAGAAAAAGTATCTCTTACTCTAGATATACTAGAAAAAAGGACCAGATTATGCAATGATGAGAATAAACAAGAATACTTGCCAAAAGCATATGATCCTCTTTTGAATGGCGCATATCGTGGAAAAATAAACAAATTCTATTCACATACAACCATGAATCATTTAATTACTTCGAAAGAAAATTCCACGAAAATAGTTTGGATAAATAAGCTTCATGGGCTATTTTCGATTTCTAATAATTACCAAGAATTTGAACATGAAAAAAATCCACTTAATGAAAAATCACCATGGAATTATATTATTAATTCGTTAACGTCAATTGATCAATTATCTTTTGAGTACATACCCAATTCTCATTTGAAAAAATCTTCTTTATTGGAAGAAGAAATAAAAAGAAATTCAGAAAATAAAGCAAAATCTTTGAAATCCGTATTCGATATAATTACAACCAATGGAGAAGAAATCATTGAAGAAGGAGAAGAAATCCTTAAAGAAAAAATCATTCAAAAAATTCCTCAACGGTTATACAAACTAACTGAAGAGTTAGAAGCACTAGCACAGGATGAAGATGAAGAAGATGAACATGAGCAACTAATGAAACAAGATCAGGAAATTCGTACAAGAAAAGCCAGACGAGTGGTGATTTATACTGACTACAGCGTGAATCCCGAGACTAACGATGATGAAATAAACGAGTTGGCTTTGATACGTTACTCACAACAACCTGATTTTCGTCGAGGTCTAATCAAAGGATCCTTACGCGCTCAAAGACGTAAAACAGTTATTTGGAACACATTCCAAGCATATGTAAATTCTCCGCTTTTTTTTGATCGAGTAGAAAACATATTTTTTTTTTCTCTTTTAAACAAGATCGATCAAAATATTAAGTCTATTTTTAGGAATTTTGCGAAGAAAAAACCAAAAACGGAATTAAAAATTGACGATTTTGAGAAAGAAAAGATGAAGAAAACTCTGAAGGCTCTCGATGAAAACGAGAAGAAGAGAGAAGAAGAAAATGAACGAATGGCAATAGCAGAAATTTGGGATAGCGTTATATTTGCTCAAGCAATAAGAAGTTTGATACTCCTGATCCACGCTTTTCTTAGAAAAAACATTATATTGCCTTCATTGATAATAGCTAAAAATGTTGGACGTATGTTATTATTCCAATACCCCGAGTGGTATGAGGATTTTAAGGACTGGAAGAGTGAAATGCATGTTAAATGTACGTATAATGGTATTCCACTATCAGAAACAGAATTTCCTCAAGATTGGTTAACAGATGGTCTTCAGGTAAAAATTCTATTTCCTTTCCGTTTAAAACCTTGGCGAAGATCTAAACTACGATCTCATCATGGAGATCCAATGAAAAAAAAAGTAAAACAAGAAAATTCTAGTTTTTTAACAGTTTGGGGAACGGAAACAGAACTTCCTTTTGGTCCTGCCCGAACCCTACCTTCTTTTTTTGAACCCATATATAAAGAACTAAAAAAAAATATTCGAAAAGTGAAAAAGAATTATTTTCTACCTCTAAAAGTAAAAGTTTCAAAACCATGGGTTATCCAAATTTTTCCAGTTCTAAAACGAATAATGAATAAACTTGAAAAAGTAAACCCAATTTATTTATTTGAATTCAAGAAGGTGAAAGTATATGAACCAAATGAAAATGCAAAAGATTCAAAAGATAATAATAAGATTATTCCTGAATCGACCATGCAAATTCAATCTATGAATTGGACAAATTTTTTATTCATAGAAAATGAAATGAAAGATCTTGCTGATAAGACAATCATAATCAGGAATCAAATAGAAGAAATCGCAAAAGAAAAGAAAAAAAAAGTTCCAGCCTATGATGATAAAAGACCAGAATTAAAGAAAGATATTTGGCGGATATTCAAAAGAATAAATACTCGATTAATATGCAAATCACATTATTTTATGAAATCTTTCATTGAAAAAATATACATGGATATCCTGCTATGTATGGTTAGCATTTCGAAGGTCAATGCACAACTTTCAACAAAAAAAATTATCAATGAATCCATTTACAACGATGAAAGAAATCAAGAAGGAATTGATGAAACAGATCAACATACAATGAACTTTATTTCGACTATAGAAAAAGAAAAGGACTTTTCTAATCCTAGTAATAATTCAAATACTTATTACGATTTATCTTCCTTGTCCCAAGCATATGTATTTTACAAAATATCACAAACCCAATTACTTAACAACCATCACTTTAGATCTGTACTTCAATATCGCGGTACCCATCCTTTTATTAAGGACAAGATAAAGTATTATTCTATAACCCGAGGAATATTTAACTCCAAATCAAGGTATAAGTATAAGAAAATAAAAAAGCCTGGAATGAATGAATGGAAAAACTGGTTAAAGGCTAATTATGCATACAATTTATCTCAGAGCAAATGGTCTCGATTAGTATTAGTAGCGAAAAAATGGCGAAAAAAAATCAATCAAAATTGTACGATTCACAATAAAGAATCAATGAAATTTTCTTCATATAAAAAAGAAAAAGACCGATCAATTCATTACAAAAAAGAAAATTTCTATACAGTGTATTTATGGCCGAATCAAAAAGAAAAATTAAAAAAACAATATGAAAATTATTAAATATTAAATTAAAATAAATTATAAAAGAATAAAAAAATGAATAAAAATATTGATGCATAAAATAAATACAAAAATAGATAAGAAGAAATTCGTCCACCTCCCGTAGATTTAACTCCTTCCCCTATAAATAAACTTGCAACAACAACCCCATTGATAATTCCATCAATTATATTTCTATCAAAAAACTGAGTTAGTTTGGTTAATCCCCTTATACCCAAGGTAAAAACTCTAGTATAAAAAATATCTATATAACCACAATTGTAGGACCAATTGTATATTCTATTTTTTATTTTGTCCAAGAAAATTCTTTTAGGACCTCCTTTTATAAATGAATTAATGAATTCCAAATTTTGGAACAATGAATAAACAGACCCATATAAAACATATGCTATTAATAGTCCAAAAATAGCTATACTTACCGAAAAAATTGCATTTGTAAAAAATTCATACCAATCCACGGAATAACTCGCATTGGAATGTAAAAGATTTATCGATGGAGTTAACCATTTTGATAATATATCAAAATATATTATTCCATAATCAAAATGAATTCCTATTGTTCCAACAAACAAAGTAAATAGTACCAAAACAAACAGAGGAAATAGCATAGTATTGTCCGATTCGTGAGGATACATAGAAGTATAAGTGTACTTTTTTTCGAAAGAATATGGTCTTCTTTTTTTTAGATTACTAGATATTTTATATCTATCCTTTGAAAAAAAGAAGACCATATTCTCTATTTTTGATAAAAGAAAATTTCTATCAACTTTTTTTGGAACTTCTTTTCCCCATAAAGATATTGAATGGAACGAGCTATTATTGGTGCTACTGTAATTTTTACAATTTATGCGTAAATGCCCATCAAAAGTAAGTAAATACACGCGAAACATATAAAATGCAGTTAATCCTGCTGTGAAACAAGCTATTATTGCAAAAATTGGTGAATACAACCAACTCTCATTAAGAATTTCATCTTTGGACCAAAAACAAGCAAGAGGTGGAATACCACAAATAGAAAGTGTACCTAATAAAAAAGTAGTTCTTGTAATTGGAACATATCTTTTTAAACCACCCATCAGAATCATATTCTGACTTTTATCTGGTGAATATCCAACAACAGGTTCCATTGAATGGATAATGGCTCCGGATCCCAAAAATAATAAAGCTTTAGAATAGGCATGAGTAATCAAATGGAATAAAGCAGCTCGATAAGAACCTAGACCTAGAGCTAACATAATATAACCCAATTGAGACATTGTGGAATAGGCTAAACTTCTTTTTATATCTGTTTGAGCAAGAGCCAAGGTAGCTCCTAATAGTACTGTTATTACACCTATTAAAGAAATAATATTCATTATGTAAGGTATGGATATGAAAAGAGGAAGAAGTCGAGCTACAAGAAAAATTCCCGCTGCTACCATGGTAGCAGCGTGTATAAGAGCCGAGATAGGAGTAGGTCCTTCCATTGCATCAGGTAACCATACATGAAGGGGGAATTGCGCGGATTTAGCAACTGCACCGAGGAATAATAAAAAGGCACACAAAGTAGCAAATGAAGAACTGACCCCATTATTGTATATCAAGTTGTTAGTTATTTCGAACAAATCCCGAAATTCAAAACTACCAGTTATCCAATAAAAACCTAAGATTCCTAATAATAAACCAAAATCCCCTACACGATTAGTTACAAAAGCTTTTTGACAAGCACTTGCTGCAGTCGGTCGTGTGAACCAAAATCCTATTAATAAATAAGAACACATTCCCACTAGTTCCCAAAAAACATAAATTTTTATCAAATTTGAACTGGTAACTAATCCCAACATAGAAGCATTGAAAAAACTCATATAAGCAAAAAATCTTAAATATCCTTGATCATGGGACATATAATTGTCACTATAAATAAGAACCATAATTCCAACAGTAGTAATTAGTATTGACATAATCGAACTAAGTGGATCGATTAAATATCCGAACTCTAAGGAAAAATCATTATTGATGGTCCAAGACCATAGATATTGATAGATGGAACTTCCATTTATTTCTTGAATAGATAAATTGGCTGAAAATACCATAGCTATACTTAAGAAAAAAATACTAGGAAAAGCCCATATACGACGAATATTTTTTGTTGCTGTCGGAATAAGTATAAGCCCAAATCCTATTGACATAGTAACTGGAAGTGGAAGAAAAGTTATTATCCATGCATATTGATATGTATGTTCCATAATAAAAAATGAAATTTTTAATCATTCTACTAAAACTGGAATAATACAATATTCCATCCTGGTAATTTATAGGCATATTATATAATATAGTATATTAAGGAAAAATGGTTATACCAAAAGGAATACTTAATTCGAATATAGATAGTACGATCCGTACTTTTAATTTAAATTAAAAAAATAAATAAGATTATTGTTATCGGGTAATCAAATATTTTAGTTAACAGATTAACTACTAATTCGAATTTTAATTTCAATTATAGGTATGGCATTCTTACCTTAATCAATTAATAAAAAATAATTTCCTTCCTTTCTTGTACTTGTATTTTTTTTCTTAGCTATACCTTAGCTATATTATATATGTCATAGGGTATGTATACATATATGCGTAATTACTATGATCCATATATAATTACTATGATCCATATATTATATATATATATCATATATATGATTAAATTATTTATATTTTAAATATATTAATGTGTATGTTTCCATTTTTTAATTTTAATTTTATTATATGTTTATGTTTTCATAGGTTTTTTTTAATGTGTTTGAAAAATTAAATGTTTTTTTACTATTTTACTACGGAATAAATATGGATAACGGCTAAAAGGAACAATTCATTTTGAACAATACATGTCTTTCACATACAATGATAAAAATAAGTAACCCTTTTTTTGAATGGCAGTCCCCAAAAAACGTACTTCTATGTCAAAAAAACGTATTCGTAAAAATATTTGGAAGAAAAAAGGAAATTTAGCTGCAGTAAAGGCTTTTTCTTTAGCAAAATCGGTTTCCACCGGACGTTCAAAAAGTTTTTTTGTACAACAAACAAATAATAAAGTCGTGGAATAATCGGAATTGACATACCCCGAAAAACATCAAGTATTATAAAATAAATGATTAACATTAATTAGTGTATTGAACTCCTCAATATCAAACAGGATCAGTTGGAACTAATTGCTGTGGTATATAAATATCGTATGTGGATGTGATATGTAGAATAAGGGTATGTATATTGGGTTTGGGGTTTTTTTGTATCTACTTTTCACAATAGAAATTTTTTTTTTCTATTGTGAAAAGTAGAGTATGATCGTGATAGAAATACAAATTTTGTTGTTTTATTTGTTATATGGTTAACTAAAAACCTAATTAATTTGGTAAATCTTACCATTATTATATAATTATTATATATATATATATAAATATATAATTAAATATATAATGAAAATATATAATGAAATATAATAATGAAAGATATTAATACTTTACTTTGATAATAATAAAATATTATCTAAATCGTTAGACAATGATAAATTCTTATGATTTAGTAATCAAATTGTTATACATAGAAAATCCTAGTTATTTAATTTTCTTCATTAAATAATACATTTTATTTTTTTCGTTTTGTTTGAATCTATAAAATAACATTGGATAAATAAAAACGAATCCAAAAAAATAAAAGGAACAATTCCCGGTTCTATAGCTCAGTCTAAAACTATGGAGTTTTAACTGCTTTTTTGAAAACTTAGTTTTTAGTATACCAAAGTTCATTATTAAAACCGAACTTACAACAATACGATACACGATACTAACTAAAGATTATTTTATTGTTTATTTAATAAAGATTCAAATTATCATATAAATTTCAATGAATAAAGATTCATCGATTCTAATGTTTTGTTTTATAAACTATATTGAATCCTTAAATCTCGACGATTCAACATAAATTTACTATTATTATTTCAAGTAAGCGTAAGCCGCCATGGTGAAATTGGTAGACACGCTGCTCTTAGGAAGCAGTGCTAGAGCATCTCGGTTCGAGTCCGAGTGGCGGCATCCTATCCTATCAAAAAAATATTCTAAAATAGACACAATGGATCCTATACAATGGCTCCTATAATGTATTCAATTCTCGATTTCAATTCCCTTATGGAACTCCTTTTTATGATATTTACAATTTTAGAACATATATTGACTCATATCTCTTTTTCGATAATTTCAATTGTTATTACGATTTATTTGATAACCTTTTTTGTCCACGAAAGCGTAGGATTGCCTGATTCATCAGAAAAAGGAATGATAGCTACTTTTTTATCTATAACGGGATTATTGGTTTCTCGTTGGATTTCTTCGGGACATTTTCCCTTAAGTAATTTATACGAGTCATTAATTTTCCTTTCGTGTAGTTTATTCATTATTCATATCATTTACAAGATGGGGAATCATAAAAATGATTTAAACACAATAACTGCATCAAGTACCATTTTCACACAAGGCTTTGCCACGTCGGGTCTTTTAACTGAAATGCACCAATCTGTAATATTAGTACCTGCTCTACAATCTCAGTGGTTAATGATGCACGTAAGTATGATGTTATTAAGCTATGCCGCTCTTTTATGTGGATCATTATTCTCAATGGCTCTTCTAGTCATTACATTTCGAAAAAACATCAATATTTTTTGTAATGGTAAAATAAAAAATTTCTTAATTAAGAAATTTATCTTTGGTAAGATTAACTGTTGGAATGAAAAAAGAAGTGTTTATAAAAACACTTCTTTTCTTTCATTTCGAAATTATTATAAATATCAATTAACTCAACGTTTGGATTATTTGAGTTATCGTGTCATTAGTTTAGGGTTTACCTTTTTAACCATAGGAATTCTTTGTGGAGCAGTATGGGCTAATGAAGCATGGGGATCGTATTGGAGTTGGGACCCCAAGGAAACTTGGGCATTTATTACTTGGATCATATTCGCAATTTATTTACATACTAGAACTAGTACAAATCAAAGTTTGCAGGGTACAAATTCGGCACTTGTGGCTTCTATGGGATTCCTTATAATTTGGATATGCTATTTTGGAATCAATCTATTAGGGATAGGTCTACATAGTTATGGTTCATTCACATTAACATCTAAAATACTAAATAATTGAATAAACTACATAAAATAACGAGTACATATAAGAACAAAACATCATCCCATATCCATATTTATATATAAATATATAGTGAAAGTTCTTTCTTTGTGCGAGTTTTTTTAGAACCCTTTGAACCAAAAATGGTCCAAAGGGTTCTAAAAAAACTCGAAATGTATCTGATTAAAATTGAGATTTTTAATTCATTTAATTCTTTTGCATTGTTCGGCGTTTAAAAGCGGAAAATAAAAAGACAAAAAAAAATTCGATTTCCGTATTTTTAATGAAAGACTATCGATAAAAATAATTAGATAGTATAGCTTGTACCCTATCAACTGATAACGATAGAATGAAATCGGGATAAATACCAGTCCCTAGTATAGGTAAAAAGATACAGATTGAAACAAATAGTTCTCGTGGTCCAGAATCCAAAAAATTAGAATTTGTAACATGAAATAACTTGTATCCATAGAACATCTGACGTAACATAGATAATAAATAAATAGGAGTTAATATCATTCCTATTGCCATTACAAAAGTAATTAGTATTTTTGACATTAAAAGAAATCTTTTACTAGTAATTATTCCAAAAAAAACTAATGATTCTGCAACAAAACCACTCATTCCCGGCAATGCAAGAGAAGCCATTGAAAAACTACTGAACATGGTAAAAAGTTTTGGCATTGGGATCGATACCCCCCCCATTTCGTCGAGATAAACAAGACCCATTCTATCACAAGTCGTTCCCGTCAAGAAAAAAAGTGCAGCACCAATAAATCCATGAGAGAGTATTTGTAAAATAGCACCATTGAGCCCGATTCCGGTTATGGAACCAATTCCTATAATTATAAAACCCATGTGAGATACAGAAGAATAGGCTATTCTCTTTTTCAAATTCCGTTGACCGAGAGAGGTCGAAGCTGCATAGATTATTTGAATAGTTCCTATTATTACCAACCAGGGAGAAAATATGGAATGAGCGTGGGATAATAATTCCATATTGATTCGAATAAGTCCATATGCTCCCATTTTTAATAAGATTCCAGCTAGAAGCATACATGTACTGTAATGTGCTTCTCCATGGGTATCGGGTAACCAAGTATGTAGAGGTATAATCGGCAATTTGACGGCATAAGCAATAAGGAATCCAAAATATAATATTATTTCCAATGCCACAGGATATGATTGATTAGCTAATTTTCCAAAATCTAATGTAGGTTCATTAGAACCATATAAACCCATACCCAGAACCCCTATTAAAAGAAAAATGGAGCCTCCCGCCGTGTACAAAATAAACTTTGTCGCCGAGTAGAGACGGTTCTTTCCTCCCCACATGGATAAAAGTAAATAAACAGGAATTAATTCTAACTCCCACATCATGAAAAAAAGTAAAAGGTCTCGAGAAGAAAATGGTCCTATTTGACCGCTGTACATTGCTAGCATGAGAAAATAGAACAATTGTGAATTTTTAGTAACTGGCCAAGCTGCTAAAGTAGCTAAACTGGTGATAAATCCTGTCAGTAAAATGGGTCCTATGGAAAGTCCATCGATTCCCAGTCTCCAGTGAAAATCAAAAATATCTATCCATTTAAAATCTTCTTCCAATTGGATTAATGGATCGTCCAATTGGAAATGATGACAGAAAACGTGGGTCATTAAAAGGAGTTCTAACAAGCAAATACCTATAGCATACCACCTGAACATCTTATTTCCTCTATAAGGAAGAAAAAAAATGCAAGAGCCGATGGATATCGGCAAAACAACAAGTATTGTTAGCCAAGGAAAATTATTCGTGATAAAGACAAGATACGTTTTTGACCACAAAAGCCCGTACTTAATAAAATATATTATTCTATTCTGAATACGAGCTTTTGTCGGTAAAGAGGAATCAAATAATTAAAGTGTATTTTTTTTTGTAACGTATCAATAAGATAGTCCCATGCTGCGAGTTGTTTCATGCCATAAATAGACACGGACACTCAAAAAATCCGTTGGACAAGCGGATTCACATCTCTTACAACCTACACAATCCTCGGTTCTTGGTGCGGAAGCAATTTGCTTAGCTTTACATCCGTCCCACGGTATCATTTCCAACACATCCGTAGGGCAAGCTCGTACACATTGAGTACACCCTATACATGTATCATAAATTTTTACTGAATGTGACATTGAATCTATAACAGCCCGGGTTTGAACATCAAAAATTTTCAATCTGGTATATAAGTAGTAGTTATATTGTAGACACCAGACGAAGCAGTGGTTTACTAAAATTGGAAGAATCAATATTTTTCTAAATCTGCTTATAAGAAAAAGCCAAGAGACTTTAATTTTCGTTTCAAAAATTATAATCATACGAGTCGGGTGTGTGAATGAAAATGGTCCAACAAAATAAATTGATATTTAAATCAATATATAAATATCTAAAATTAAATCTAAATAAAATAGATTTAATTTTATTTAGATTATTATAAATTAAATTAGTATTAATTATACTTTACTAATCTAGTAAAATAGTCAAATTGAAATTCAATAGTCAATTTGATATTGAATCAAATTTCATATATGTATCCATATATATATCATATATACATAATAATATAAATATATAATTCATATATTATAATATTATAGTTTCTTAGTTATTATATATACTATATATTTTACATGTTATATATACACGTTATATATATATAATATATTAATCTTATATTTTTCTTATATTTTTTATTTTTATTTAATTTTATTTATATTTTAATTTTATTTATATTATATAATATATATTTTATATTTTATTTATATATCTATAGATTATTCATCTAATTAATATAGAAATAAAATAACGAATTTTTTAGTATATGATCATGATAATTTTAATTAATTATTCAACAAATTCGATTGGTTGATACGCGTTGATTTTCTGTTTCGATGAATCGACGAAACAATAGCAAGTCCAATAGCAGCTTCTGCAGCTGCAACGGCTATAATAAATATTGAGAAAATGTTCCCTTTTAATTGTCGACTATCAAATATATCAGAAAATGTTACGAGATTAATATTAACCGAATTTAGTATAAGCTCAAGACACATAAGTGCTCTAACCATGTTTCGACTTGTGATCAATCCATAGAGACCAATAGCAAATAAATAGACACTCAAAAAAAGTACATGCTCGAACATCATTGACTAACTCCTTATCAATCTCGATTCATTTCAATATCAACAATTCAAGGGATTCAATTAACTAGAAGTTATAATTACAAAACAAAAGAAAGTAAACAAATTTAACTAAAATTATTAAACCTTTTGATTTTATTATATATTTAATTTCATATTTAAAATTTTTATAACTATAATTTTTTTTATTCTAACTATATTTATTATTGGCGAGCCATAGTAATTACACCTATCAAGGAAACTAAAAGAATTATTGAAATTAGTTCAAAGGGAAGATAAAAATCTGTCGATAAATGAATCCCAATTTGTTGAGCAGTACTTATTAGGTCCTGTTCTATAATCTGGTTTGATCTTGTAGTCCAAATAATTCCATACCATGATGTATCTGATATAATAGTAATCAGTGAAAAAAAAATACTTATACAAACCAGTGACGTGACTCCATCTCCAACGGTACAAAAATATGAATCATTAGAATATTCGGAACCATTCATGAACATTACCGCAAATATAATTAAAACATTTATAGCTCCCACATAAATAAGAAGCTGTGCAGCAGCCACAAAAAAGGAGTTCGATGAAATATAGAATAAAGATATACAAACAAGAACCAACCCCAACGAAAAAGCAGAATAAATAGGATTGGTAAGTAATACAACTCCCATACCCCCTAATAGAAGAACTGACCCCAGAAATGCTACAAGAATATCATGTGTTGGTCCTGGTAAATCCATTATGTATAAAATGTCCACAAAAAAAATAAGTCAAATCATGACTTTACTAAATAGTCAAGGAAAAAGGTTTATCCAATTTATGATACTTTCCTAATTGAATTAAATCTTAATATGGATATAACTATATAGAATATATATAATTAGTTATCTATTATATATAATTATATATATAATAGAAATAATTATATATATTGGACTAATTACACTTACTTTTTTATCCAAAAGAAAAAACTTTAGAATTGTATATTTTGAAATTCTCGCGATAAATGAAATTTATTATTATAATATTATAATTAGTTTAAATAAAAGAATAATTCTCAAAAATAAATAAATAGTATCATATTTGTAGTTATTGACAAAAAAAGCTTTGATCCTTTATATCAAAAAAATTTTAGTAATTGGTAATCGTTCTTGAATCAAGGGATTTATCTTTATCGATTTTTATTTGAGTTGAATTCATAACTATTTGAATTGTATAATCTCCAATTACTGATATTGGTAACCGACCCAATGCAATTTGATTATAGTTCAATTCGTGACGATCATAAGTAGAAAGTTCATATTCTTCAGTCATTGATAAACAGTTTGTTGGACAATACTCGACACAGTTACCACAAAATATACAGACCCCAAAATCAATACTATAATTAAGTAATTGTTTCTTTTTCATATCTCTTTCCAATTTCCAATCAACAACAGGTAGATCTATTGGGCATACACGAACACATACTTCGCAAGCAATACACTTATCAAATTCAAAGTGAATTCGACCGCGAAAACGTTCTGACGTAATTGATTTTTCATAAGGATATTGAATAGTTACAGGTAAACGATTTGTGTGAGATAAGGTAATTATGAAACTTTGACCAATGTACCTTGTAGCCCGTATTGTTTGTTGACCATAATTCATGAACCCAGTCACCATTGGAAACATATTGTAGATATCCATGAATAAATTGATATTTCTTTCTCTTGTTTGAAAGGGGTTATGAATCTAGAATATTCTTATCGTATTCTATTATTTAATTTATAGTGAAACAAGTTGAGAAGAAGTTGTCAATAATAGATTACCCAAAGAAATAGGTAAAAGAAATTTCCATCCAAGATTTAATAGCTGGTCCATTCTCATCCTGGGTAAAGTCCATCTTGTTGTGATAGAAATGAATATAAACAAATAAGCTTTAGCTAATGTAACAAGGATACCAATTGTCATTCCAAAGACTCCAGCTATTTTTTTTATTCCGAAAAGTTCAGGAACAAATATATATGGAATAGATAACTTCCACCCACCTAAGTAAAGAATCGTTACAAATAATGAAGAAACTAATAGATTTAGGTACGAAGCAAGATAAAATAAACCAAATCTGATACCTGAATATTCCGTTTGATAACCTGCTACTAATTCTTCTTCCGCTTCTGGTAAATCAAAGGGCAATCTCTCACATTCAGCTAGAGAAGAAATTATGAAAACCATAAATCCTATGGGCTGACGCCACAGATTCCACCCCCCAAAACCATATTTGGACTGTGTTTCAACTATATCAACTGTACTTGAACTATTAGATAATTATAGTCGATAAAAACAAATACTGTTCCCATCGCTATTTCAAAACCGTACATGAGACCTCAGCCTCATACGGCTCCTCTATGGCCACAAATAAATGTAAGGACTGGTTCGGTCTTATCACTTCCTTTTGTTTTAGGGTATAAAAAAAAGATCTGTCGGAGAGTCCCAAATTAAACCAATGAAATTCCGTTCGCGTTCGCAAAAATAAGAAAAAAAAAAGGCTTCGGAATTCATCTCATCCCTTATAATCAAAGTATATTTTTCTTTGTTTTGTTCGGTAATAATTTAAACTATTTAATCAAATATTCGTTATATGAATAGAATAAAAAAAAATTAATAAAATAATTAGAGGAATTTTTCATAAATTAAATAATGATAAGAATTTCATCTATTTGGATGTATATGCATAGGAAAAAGAAAAAATAAAGATTTTTTTTATTCATTCGAATATTATATTTCATTTCTTTTATTCCTGTTCTTCTATCTCAGAGGCGGGTACTTTGAAAAAATAAATAAAGGATTAATTCGTTCTGAATAGTTATTTTTTTTAATCAGTGAATAGGAATATTACTCTAGATCGGAATCATAGGAAAGTACCGCTTGATCATTTCTACCAATTTAAAGCCTCTATTATGATTCATTTTATGCAGAAATATCTTTTTTTTTTTTTTTGATACCCTACCTTATATTATCTCTATTACTAATCTTTTGTGTACTTTTGTGTTCCTAATTGTCCACTGATTTTTGATTGATCTACGGCATGTTAATAAATACAAGACAGTAATGAAAACTCCATACAGTCGATCTTTTATACCCGCTTCAAGATATGATGACGAATCTCAATCTTGGGATAACCATTTTACACGGCTTATGTTTACTTCAATTTTATTCTTGTACATATGAAGTGAGATTTTATCTTCTTACTGCAAATTTCTAAGTTGTTTTGTTTCACTCATATAACTATTTGGTTTAACTTATTGACCTGAATCATGAATAAAAAAAAAATATCCATTCAATTCATTCAACTTTTTTCCTAGAAGTAAAGGAAAGAAGTATAAATTTTATATTCAACGAATCACACGTAGAGATATTGATAATACACATAGAGTTAATGGTATTTCATAACTAATGGATTGAGCAGCAGCTCGCAGACCACCTGAAAAAGAATATTTATTATTCGATCCATATCCCGACATAAGAAGCCCAATAGGAGCAATACTTGAAATGGCGATCCATAAAAAAACACCTATACTGAGATCGGCTAAAACAAGGCGATACCCAAAAGGGATTACTAAATAATTTAGTAGAATCGATATGACTACTATAGACGGTCCAATACTAAACAAACGAAGATCTCCTCTAGACGGGAGAAGATCTTCTTTTAAAAGTAGTTTAGTTCCATCTGCCAAAGCTTGAAGAATTCCTAAGGGGCCAGCATATTGAGGCCCAATACGTTGTTGTAGCGCTGCAGATATTTCTCTTTCCAACCACACAATTACTAGTACCCCTATTGTAATTCCCAATATAAGGATTAAAATGGGTACAAAAGTCCATATGAGCCCATGGACCTCTTTTAAGGATTCCGATGTAGAAAAAGAATTGATAGTTTGTACTTCTGTCGTATCAATTATCATTTCAACGATCAACTTCTCCCATAATGATATCTATACTACCTAGTATCGTCATGATATCAGCCAATTTCATTCTTTTAACTAGTTGAGGAAGAATTTGCAAATTTATGAAGCCGGGTGGACGAATTTTCCATCTCCAAGGGAAAATACTATTGTCTCCTATCAAATAAATTCCTAATTCCCCCTTTGGGGCTTCCACTCTTACGTAAAGTTCTTGTTTCGACAATTCAAAATTGGGTGAAGGTTTTTTACTAATAAATCTATATTCAAAATCATTCCATTCGGAATTTTTTGCTCTACCAAAGCGCCGGACTTCTAAATTTTCATAGGGTCCGCCAGGAATTCCTTCTAGGGCCTGTTGAATTATTTTTATGGATTCCCTCATTTCACCCATTCGTACTAAATAACGAGCTAATGAATCTCCTTCTTTTTGCCATTGGACTTCCCAATCGAATTCATTGTAACACTCATAATTATCAATTTTACGAAGATCCCATTGTATTCCAGAAGCTCGTAACATTGGTCCCGATAAACCCCAGTTTATCGCTTCCTCCCCACCAATAATACCCACTCCTTCGACTCGCTCCAAAAAAATAGGATTTTGCGTAATAAGTTTTTGATATTCAAGAATCCCTGTTAAAAAATAATCACAAAAATCTAAACATTTATCTATCCAGCCATAAGGTAGATCGGCTGCTACGCCTCCGATGCGGAAATAATTATGCATCATTCGCATACCTGTGGCAGCTTCAAATAAATCATATATTAATTCCCTCTCTCTAAAAATATAAAAAAAGGGAGTCTGTGCACCGATATCCGCCATAAAAGGTCCAAGCCATAACAAATGAGAAGCTATACGACTCAGCTCCAGCATAATTACTCTGATATAGCTAGCCCTTTTAGGTACTTGAACATTTTCCAGTTGTTCTGGTGCATTTACCGTTATTGCCTCTGTGAACATAGTAGCTAAATAATCCCAACGTGTTACATAAGGCAAATATTGTATGATTGTTCGGTTTTCCGCTATTTTTTCCATACCCCTATGTAAATAACCCAATATAGGTTCACAGTCAATAACATCTTCACCATCGAGAGTAACAATTAGTCGAAGAACACCATGCATTGATGGGTGGTGAGGACCCATATTAACGATCATGAAATCTTTTTTTTTAGTCGGTACAGTCATACCTTTTCTTCCTTAATTCATTATTTCACGAATTCCTCAATAAAAATAAAGTAGATTCGTCCAAATGTAAAATCTTAAAATCTAATAATTACTAATTAAAAAATTCAAACAATGAAATTAACAATTTTTTGGTTCTCGAATATCCAATTCATCAATTAATTTCTTATAACGCACTCCATTTTTCTTTGACAAATAGGCCAGCATACGTCGACGTTTTCCCAGAATTTTTTGTAGACCTCTTTTTGATAAAAAATCTTTTTTGTGCAATTCCAAATGTGAAGTAAGTCTTCGTATCTTATTTGTAAAACTTAATACTTGAAATTCAACAGAACCTCTGTTTTCTTCTTTTTCTTCTTGTGAAATAAGTGAAATGAATGAATTTTTTATCATAAAAAACTTTTTTTTTTCTTTCTTTTCCACGGATTTTTCCGATTATGAAAAAGAAAATAATATATATTATTTTTATTATTATAATAATAATAATAATGTTATTTCCATTTTTTTTTAATCTAGTACACACAAAAATAAAAATTTATTCATTTCCAAATAGTTTTTTTATTTGATTCTATCCAAATCCAATTTTCAATTGGATTTGGATAGAAAAGGATAATACATTTACACATTTACCAAAGAGAATCTTTTTTTGCACCTAAAAAGATTCTGTGAATTTCTTTCTAGATTGAATTGATACACAAGTAAATACATATTATGTTATGTTTATGTACCAAAGTAGCAAAGTATAACATATATCCTTCACTTTTCATCTACGGAAAATGGCATGTGAATATTGACATGTGACATAAAGTATATCAAATATACTATTAAATAATTAGATAATTCTAAATCGTGTATACATGTGTATCCTTGACATACTGAAATTACTACTATTATTGGTATCAAACCAATAGCGATTCATACAAGCTAAATCTTCTAATCGGTAATTGGGCCAAAGAAACAACTTATATTTTATATTTGAATCCATATTAAGATTAAGACCTTTGTCTTCATTCAGAAATTGTGTGGAGTTTCTTATATTATTTTCATTGTAAAATATTTTATTTCTATTCACAACATCCCAATTAGGAGAGTTGAAACAAATTAGAATTCTCAATTCTCTACGACGTCTAGGAGATAGAATATTTTCAGGAACAAGGAGATCATAATAATCTGGATTCCCATTCACAAGCATATTTTCATGTTGTTCAGTAGATTTATTAAAATTCTTCTTATTGACATATTTTTTTTTTTTGTGTTTTTTATTTATTTGGTGATTACTCTTTTCGCCATCGATCAATGAAATACTTATGGTTTGATACATAATTAATTTTCCACCCGTTATAAAAGCTAAACGAGTTGATTCGATAATCAATATTCCTTTTTTTAAAAAGTCTGTAAGAGTTAGATTATCCTTATTAAGGATTGCATCTGGATCCATCTCTTTTCTTCGAATTAAGGCTAGAGCTATAGAACTTGGATCCATCAATCTAAGTAAGAAACAATATGCCTTGATATTTCTTGTCATTTTATGATTAACGAAGTTGTTCCATCTTAATTGAACAATTAAATATTTATTTAGGAATAAATCTAGTTCTGATTCCTTGCTTTTCTTGCATCGTTTTTTCTTTTTACTTTCAGATCTCGCATAATCCTTTTGAAGAGTCTTTTTTTTATTTTGTTTGCTTGAATCTGACACAAGATTTGTCTTTTCTTCGTTTTTTTCTTGGTTTTTTAATTTTATTAAAATAGAATCTTTGACACTTTTATTTTGACTAATTTTTTTTTTTTCATCTAAATTCTGATTGTAAAGAAGTAATTTGATTGGGATGATCCACGGTTTAATCTTATATGCCTTATATGTATCAAAAGGAAATCTGAATTCCGGGAAGAACCAAAGTTTCAGATTTGATTTTTTTTTTTTACAAAAAACTCTTTCCCTTTTTCGATTCATTCCCATCCAATCAAAAAAACTTTTTTGATTGGAGTTGTTTTTTTTGTATAGATTTGTTTCTTTTTCTTGATGTTTTGAAAGAAAAAAAAGATCTTTTTTTTTCAATTTTTTTATATTAATATTTATTTTTTTTTTAGTCTTAGCATTTTTTTCAAGTTTGGAACCGATATGTACATTTGTAAAGTCGATAATATCGATATCGTTTACATCAATAGTGTTTTTCGGGTAAAAATGTAGAATTCTACAATCAAAATATTTCCTATTCAGATTTTTATGCTTATTAAAAACATAATTTTTTTCTATGGAATTATCAATTCCATAAAACAATTCGGGTTTCTGTATGTTGAAATTATATGGAATTTTTTGGTTCCTTTTTAGTTGTAATTTTGGTTTATAAATAGAGGAATCTTTACTATCCCCACCTTTACTATCCCCACAATAATAATATATATATTTATGTGATAAAAGATCATATACATATTGTTTTTTTAATTTTTCTTTTTGATTCGGCCATAAATACACTGTATAGAAATTTTCTTTTTTGTAATGAATTGATCGGTCTTTTTCTTTTTTATATGAAGAAAATTTCATTGATTCTTTATTGTGAATCGTACAATTTTGATTGATTTTTTTTCGCCATTTTTTCGCTACTAATACTAATCGAGACCATTTGCTCTGAGATAAATTGTATGCATAATTAGCCTTTAACCAGTTTTTCCATTCATTCATTCCAGGCTTTTTTATTTTCTTATACTTATACCTTGATTTGGAGTTAAATATTCCTCGGGTTATAGAATAATACTTTATCTTGTCCTTAATAAAAGGATGGGTACCGCGATATTGAAGTACAGATCTAAAGTGATGGTTGTTAAGTAATTGGGTTTGTGATATTTTGTAAAATACATATGCTTGGGACAAGGAAGATAAATCGTAATAAGTATTTGAATTATTACTAGGATTAGAAAAGTCCTTTTCTTTTTCTATAGTCGAAATAAAGTTCATTGTATGTTGATCTGTTTCATCAATTCCTTCTTGATTTCTTTCATCGTTGTAAATGGATTCATTGATAATTTTTTTTGTTGAAAGTTGTGCATTGACCTTCGAAATGCTAACCATACATAGCAGGATATCCATGTATATTTTTTCAATGAAAGATTTCATAAAATAATGTGATTTGCATATTAATCGAGTATTTATTCTTTTGAATATCCGCCAAATATCTTTCTTTAATTCTGGTCTTTTATCATCATAGGCTGGAACTTTTTTTTTCTTTTCTTTTGCGATTTCTTCTATTTGATTCCTGATTATGATTGTCTTATCAGCAAGATCTTTCATTTCATTTTCTATGAATAAAAAATTTGTCCAATTCATAGATTGAATTTGCATGGTCGATTCAGGAATAATCTTATTATTATCTTTTGAATCTTTTGCATTTTCATTTGGTTCATATACTTTCACCTTCTTGAATTCAAATAAATAAATTGGGTTTACTTTTTCAAGTTTATTCATTATTCGTTTTAGAACTGGAAAAATTTGGATAACCCATGGTTTTGAAACTTTTACTTTTAGAGGTAGAAAATAATTCTTTTTCACTTTTCGAATATTTTTTTTTAGTTCTTTATATATGGGTTCAAAAAAAGAAGGTAGGGTTCGGGCAGGACCAAAAGGAAGT